CACGATTAGTTACAAACGCTTTTTGACAAGCATTTGCCGCAATAGGACGTGTGAACCAAAAACCTATTAATAGATAAGAACACATTCCAACCAATTCCCAAAAAAGATAAATTTGTATCAAATTCGAACTAGTAACTAATCCCAACATTGAAGTATTAAAAAAACTCATATAAGCAAAAAATCTCAAATATCCTTGATCATGAGACATATAATTATCACTATAAATAAGAACCAGAATGCCAACAGTAGTGATTAATATTGACATAATAGAGGTAAGTGAATCGATCAAGTAGCCAAACTCTAAAGAAAGATCATTATTTATAGTCCAAGACCATACATATTGATAGATAGAACTGTTATTGATTTGATGAATAGACAGATCGACCGAAAAAATCATAACTATAGTTAACAATAAAATACTAGGAAAAGCCCACATACGGCGAAGATTTTTTGTTGCCGTGGGAAAAAGTAGAAGTCCCACCCCTATTAACATAGGAACTGGAAGTGGAATGAAAGGTATGATCCATGAAGATTGATGTGTATATTCCATACAAAAAAAAGAAAATAAAGAATAAAAAAGATTTTGATTCTTAATGAGTTTTGTTTCTTATTCGCCGGTTTTATCTCTTTTGTAAAGGGTTCAGTTAATAAAAAAAAGTGAACATATAAATAGAATTATCTATTATTAATTATTCTGAATCTTTGCACAATACTTCCAATATTGCAAAGTACAAAGTCAAAATGGGCCAATAACCAAATTCCTAGTGAAAAATAAACTTTTTTTTTGATTTTTGTTTTTAGTAATATTTATTACTATTAATAAATAATAAAATAGTAATAAAAACGAAATTTTTATCTATAGAGTGAGGATAAATAATTACACCAAAACTAAGAACATTCGTTTCTTTTTATATGAATCATAAAAAACAATTCATATGACATGACCCAATAAAATAATAATTTTTTTTTATTATTCAGAAACATTAGTTCATTTTTGAACTAATTGATTATTTTCCATTACAATAAAAAGATATCTATGTTTGGAAAAATTTGGAAAAAGGGTTATAATATTCAATGTTTTACTTTAGATAGAAAACAAAAAAAGGGGGAATTAAGATAGATAAGATATACGGCTAATTAAAAAACAATTCGTTTTCATTTACAGAAAAAATGTCTTTCACATCGAACTGTAGCAATGAAAAAACTATACTAGTTGGATGGCAGTTCCAAAAAAGCGCACTTCTATATCAAAAAAAATCATTCGGAAAACTTTTTGGAAAAAGAGGGGATATTGGACAGCATTGAAAGCTTTTTCATTAGCGCAATCTATTTCTACGGGGAACTCAAAAAGTTTTTTTGTATAACAAATACAAACGTTGCAATAATCTGAATTAGCTGGATTCAAAGAATATTCTCTAATATAGAATATTGAATATAGAATTGTCTAGAATTCTTTTTTTTTTTTTTTATTTAATATATATATTTATATAAATAATATATTATTTCTTTATTTATAATATCATATAATATATTATATAAATTTATATATATTATGTATTATGATATTATAAATAAAGAAAATATATGATATTATAAATCAAATAAATCCTTTGAATGTAGTGCTTAATTTGTGATCCATAAATTAACTATTTTTCTTTCATTGAAAAAATATAAATGCATTTCTTTAGATTCAGAAAATGAAATAAATAATAAATGAGTCATTAAAAACTACAAAAGAACATTTTTTTGTTCCATTCCTGGATTGAAGTCAGAACTATCTAGTTCCAACGGTGCTGTTTTGAAAGAGTATAAACTGCGAAAAACCCATTCCCGTTGTTAAATGTTAAAACTCACACTCGAAACGAAAAAAGAACGAGAATAAGAATTCGTATTGAAATTGAAACGTTAAAATCTTTTTTAATAAAAAAAAAGATTTTATTTTATATTTATAATAATAAATTTATATATTCTAATAATTTATTAGAATATATATAATAGAATTCTTTAAATTCTTTAATGTTTACTAAACAAATATTGCATTTTAATTGATTCTTTCAATCTCGACGATTGACTAAAAATCGGTTATTATGATTTCGAGTAAGCCGCTATGGTGAAATTGGTAGACACGCTGCTCTTAGGAAGCAGTGCTAGAGCATCTCGGTTCGAGTCCGAGTGGCGGCATGGCATCTTATCTTCTAAAAGAGTAAGTCCTATAATGAATTCAATTCCCGATTTCTATTCCTAGTATTCAGACCTTTTTTTATTTTCATTTTTTTATATGATATTTTCAACTTTAGAGCATATATTAACTCATATATCGTTTTCGGTCGTATCAATTGTAATTTCAATTCATTTGATAACCTTATTAGTCAATGAAATCGTAGGATTATATGATTCGTCCGAAAAAGGCATGATAATAACTTTTTTCTGTATAACAGGATTGTTAGTTACTCGTTGGATTTTTTCGGGCCATTTACCATTTAGTGATTTATATGAATCATTAATCTTTCTTTCATGGGCTTTTTCCATTTTTCATATGGTTCCATGTTTTAAAAAGCATAAAAACCATTTAAATACAATAATCGCACCAAGTGTTATTTTTACCCAAGGCTTTGCTACTTCGGGTTTTTTAACCGAAATACATCAATCCGCAATATTAGTACCCGCTCTACAATCCCATTGGTTAATGATGCACGTAAGTATGATGATATTGGGCTATGCAGCTCTTTTATGTGGATCATTATTATCAGTAGCTATTTTAGTCATTACATTTCGAGAAGTCATACAAATTATTGGTAAAAGCAATAATTTGTATTTTTTAAATGAATCATTTTCTTTTGCTGAGATCAAATACATGAATATGAATGAAAGAAACAATGTTTTACGAAAAACTTCTTTTTCTTCTTCTAGAAATTATTACAGGTCTCAATTTATTCAACAATTGGATCGTTGGAGTTATCGTATTATTAGTCTAGGTTTTATCTTTTTAACGATAGGTATTCTTTCAGGAGCAGTATGGGCTAATGAGGCATGGGGATCATATTGGAATTGGGATCCAAAGGAAACTTGGGCCTTTATTACTTGGACCATATTCGCGATTTATTTACATACTAGAAAAAATCAAAAATTGGAAGGTGTAAATTCTTCAATAGTGGCCTCTATGGGCTTTCTTATAATTTGGATATGTTATTTTGGGATCAATCTATTAGGAATAGGACTACATAGTTATGGTTCATTTACTTCTAATTGAATTAAAGTGAGTAAAGGACCTGACAAATACAAATATAGAAAGCATATATATATAAGAAAAGAAAACTTCCCATAAATTGTCGAGAACCCTTTAAATCAAGTAATGTAGTGATTCAAGGGGTTCTCACAAACAACAAACATATTCGATTCCAATTCAAATTCGTTTTTTTAAAAGTTAATCCAACGGAAAAATCTTTTTTTTTTCATTGTACATAGGGTTTATTTCTCTTTTTGATTTTTTGGTTTTATTCATTTATTCACGAAAACTATCTATAAAAAATTAGATAGAATAGCTTCAACCTTGTCAACCGAGAATGAGAAAATGAAATCCGGATAAATACCAATACCTATTACGGGTATAAGGATAGAAATCGAAATAAATAATTCTCGCGGCCCAGAATCAAAAAAATAAGAGTTTGGTGTATTAAAAAGTTTGTATCCATAGAACATCTGCCGTAACATAGATAATGAATAAATAGGAGTTAATATCATTCCAATTGCTGTTACAAAAGTAATTAGTATTTTTGTCATTAAAAGATATTTTGGGCTGGTAATTATTCCAAAAAAAACTATCAATTCTGCAACAAAACCGCTCATGCCTGGCAATGCAAGAGAAGCCATCGATAAGATACTGAAAACCGTGAATATTTTTGGCATTGGGATAGCCATTCCGCCCATTTCGTCGAGATAAAGAAGACGTAGTCTATCATAACTAGTTCCCGCCAAGAAAAAAAGCGCAGCGCCAATAAATCCATGAGAGATTATTTGTAAAATGGCCCCATTGAGCCCCGTATCGCTTATAGAACCAATTCCTATAATTATGAAACCCATATGAGATACCGAGGAATAAGCTATTCTTTTTTTTAAATTACGTTGACCAAGAGATGTTGAAGCTGCATAGATTATTTGAATTGAACCTAATATCATTAACCAGGGGGAAAATATAGAATGAGCGTGGGGTAATAATTCCATATTAATTCGAACCAATCCATACGCTCCCATTTTTAATAAGATTCCGGCTAAAAGCATACAAGTGCTATAATGTGCCTCTCCGTGGGTGTCTGGTAACCATGTATGTAAGGGTATAATCGGCGATTTGACAGCAAAAGCAATAAGAAATCCTATATAGAATATTATTTCCAGCGCCACGGGATACGATTGATTAGTTAATGTTTCAAAATTTAATGTTGGTTCATTAGAACCATATAAACCGATACCTAGAATTCCCATTAATAAAAAAACAGAACTTCCCGCAGTGTACAAAATAAACTTTGTAGCTGAATACAAACGTTTCTTTCCCCCCCACATGGATAAAAGTAGATAAACGGGAATTAATTCTAATTCCCACATGATGAAAAAAAGTAAAATGTCTCGAGAAGAAAATGGTCCTATTTGACCGCTATACATTGCTAACATCAAGAAATGGAATAATCGGGATTCTCGAGTAACCGGCTGAGCCGCTAAAGTAGCTAAAGTGGTGATAAATCCCGTCAGTAAAATAGGTCCTATAGAGAGTCCATCTATTCCGAATCTCCAGTAAAAATCAAAAAAATTGATCCATTTATAATTCTCCGTCAGTTGGATTAATGGATCATCCAATTGGAAATGATAACAAAATGCATAGGTTGTTAGAAGGAGATCTATTAAGCATATACAAATAGTATACCACCTAATTACCTTATTTCCTCTATGAGGAAATAAGAAGATTAAGGAACCCCCGGCTATTGGCAAAACTACAACTATTGTTAACCAAGGAAAATAATTCGTGATAAAAATAAGATACACTTGGGCCAGAAAAACCCGCGCTCAAAATAGAAAATAAAATTTTTTATTTTGAGCGCGGGTTTTTGCCAGTAAAAAAAACGTATTCGTGTGGTGTTTTTTGAAACGTATCAATAAGCTAGACCCATGCTTCGAGTTGTTTCATGCCATAAATAAACTCGAACACTTAAGAAATCCGTCGGACAGGCGGATTCACACCTCTTACAACCAACACAGTCCTCTGTTCTTGGGGCAGAAGCAATTTGCTTAGCTTTACATCCATCCCAAGGTATCATTTCTAATACATCTGTGGGGCAGGCTCGGACACATTGAGTACATCCTATACATGTATCATAAATCTTTACCGAATGTGACATTGGATCTATAGTAATTTTTGAACATCAAAAATTTTAAATTTTCGATCTAGTAAACTCGTAAATGAATCATATATTTAGACACCAGATGAATCAATGATTTACCAGAATTTTGCTAATCAAAATCGACTTCTGGATCAATTCATAAGAAGAGAAGAGGACCAAGATACTTTGATTTCTTACGTTTTCGCAAACATGATCATAAGTTGTGTAGCATACATGCTAATTTGAATTGATGAATATTACACTATTCTAAATTCTACTTTTTATGATTAATTATGATTAATACTATTTATTCAACAAATTCGATTGATTGATACGAGTTGATTTTCTGTTACGATAAATTGAGGAAACAATAGCCGGTCCGATAGCTGCTTCAGCGGCTGCAATAGCTATAACAAAAATGGAAAAAATATTTCCTTTTAATTGGCGACTATCAAAAAAATCAGAAAAGGTTACGAGATTTATATTAACTGCATTCAGTATAAGTTCAAGACACATAAGGGCTCTAACCATATTTCGGCTCGTGATCAATCCATAGATACCGATAGAAAATAAATAGGCACTCAAAACAAGTACATGTTCGAGCATCATTGACCAACTCCTTATCCATTTTGATTCATTTCAATATGAACAACAATTCAACGGATTCGATTGACTAAAGAATATAACAAGTCTGGAACAAAAGAATATATTGGCAATAAATCAAAAAAAAAATGATTTTCTACATAAACACTCTTTCACGTTCACATAGAATTCAACGGAAATAAATGTGATAAAATCGAACAAAATTGAATTTGGATTTATATTGCTAGTTCTAAAGATTTCTTACTGGCGAGCCACGACAATTGCACCTATCAAAGCAGCTAAAAGAATTATGGAAATGAGTTCAAATGGAAGAAAAAAATCTGTTGATAAATGAATTCCAATTTGTTGACTAGTACTTATCAAATCTTGCTCTATAATCTGATTTGGTCTTGTAGTCCAAATCATCCCGTACCATGATGTATCTGGAATAGTAGTTATTAGTGAAACAAAAATACTTGTACAAACCATCAAAGTAATTCCATCCCCAACGGTCCAAAGATGAAAATCTTGGTAATATTCTGAACCATTCATGAACATCACAGCAAATATGATTAAAACGTTTATAGCTCCCACGTAAATAAGTAGCTGTGCTGCAGCTACAAAATGGGAGTTTGACAAAATATAGAATAAAGATATACAAACAAGAACCAGTCCCAACGAAAAAGCAGAAAAAATTGGGTTGGTAAGTAATACTACTCCTAGACTTCCTAATACAAGACCTGATCCCAGAAAGACTAAAAGAAAATCATGTAGCGGTTCAGGCAAATCCATTATATGTAAAATAAGAGATAAATAAATCGAAATTTCATGACCTTATTGATACGACCAGGAAAAAATTTTATATACTAAATTTCTCTCCACATTGAATTAAATCAAATCCTAAGGAGTGTGAATTGATATAGGTACAGTTATAGGACTAATGTCATTCCATTTTTTATACGAAAAAGTAGTTCGAAACTATACTAAAACTATACTATATATATATATTTATTTATTTAATATTTATATAATATATTTATATATTATAATATAGAATATTTCTAATATTTATTCATTTTTTTTTTTTATTTTTTTTTATATTATCCAAATTTATATTATTCTATTTTATTTATATATATATAGAATATGATATATAGAATTTGATTTATATGATTTTCTTTTTTATAATAATTTTATTTTATTTGAATTGTTCGAATTGTATAATCATCAATTACTGACATTGGTAAACGGCCCAAAGCAATTTGATTATAATTCAATTCGTGACGATCATAAGTCGAAAGTTCATATTCTTCAGTCATTGATAAACAATTTGTTGGACAATACTCAACACAGTTACCACAAAATATACAGATTCCGAAATCAATACTGTAATTAAGCAATCGTTTCTTTCGAATATCCGTTTCCAGTTTCCAATCAACAACGGGTAGATCTATAGGACATACACGAACACATACTTCACAAGCAATGCATTTATCAAATTCAAAATGGATTCGACCGCGGAAACGTTCCGATGTGATTAATTTTTCATAAGGATATTGAATAGTTACAGGTAAACGATTTGCGTGGGATAAGGTAATCATGAAACTTTGACCAATGTACCTTGCAGCTCGGACTGTTTGTTGACCATAATTCATGAACCCAGTTACCATAAGGAACATATCGTGAATATCTATGAATATTTTAGTTTTGTTTCTTTCTCTTGTTTGAGACAAGTTATGAATATAGAAGATCAATCTTTTACAGTGAAAACAGTTGAGACGAAGTTGTTAATAATAGATTACCGAGAGAAATAGGTAAAAGAAACTTCCACCCAAGATTTAATAATTGGTCCATTCTTAGCCTAGGCAAAGTCCATCTTGTTGTGATAGAAACGAACAAGAACAAATAAGTTTTAGCTAGTGTAATAAAGATACCAATTGTAGTTCCAAAAACTCCATATGCTTTATTTATTTCAAAAAACTCAGAAACGAATATGTACGGAATAGAGATATTCGAACCGCCCAAGTAAAGAACTGTTACAAATAATGAAGAAATTAATAGGTTTAAATAGGAAGCAATGTAAAATAAACCAAATTTTATACCCGAATATTCGGTTTGATAACCCGCTACTAATTCTTCTTCCGCTTCTGGTAAATCAAAAGGTAATCTTTCACATTCCGCTAGGGAAGAAATTAGAAAAACGATGAAACCTATAGGTTGACGCCACAAATTCCATCCCCAAAAACCATATTTTGATTGCGCATCAACTATATCAACTGTACTTAAACTGTTAGATAATCCTAGTCGGTGATAACATTACTGTTCCCATCGCTATTACAGAACCGTACATGAGATTTTCACCTCATACGGCTCCTCGAAAGCCTTAAATAAATCTAAGGACCGGGCCGATTATTTATCTCTTGATATATCCTTAAGATAGATAAGATTCAAATCTATCGGACGGTTCTGAATTAGACCAATTGAATTCTGTCTGTTCTAATAAATTAAATAATTAAATAATAAAGAGAAATCCATTTTAATAAAAGATACAAAAGGTACTTCTGAATTGATCTCATCCCTTAAAAATCAAAATTTGAATTTGTTGAGTAATAACTTAATTCTTCAATAAAATACTCTTTTAGAATTATCAATAACCCCCCATCGTTTTCGATTACGAAAAATAATTACACATTAGTTTCTGAATTATGACATGAATTCTATCTCCATGAATATGGATATAAGAAAGAAAAAAAAGAAAAAAGGGATCGCTTTTTCTTTTTTTCTTTCTTTCTATTTTTTTTCGTTCCTATTCTTCTTTTTTTGCGCAAGTAAAAGGGGACTTAAAAAAATTAAAGGATTATTTCGTTCCTGATAGTCATTTATTTAATCAGTGGATAGGAACATACTCTGGATCGGAATTGTGGGGAGTACTGCCTGATTTTTTCTACCAACTTAAAGCCCCAATTAGTATTCTTTTTCTATTATGCGTAAATGCTCTTTTGGATAATTTACATAATCTGCCTTACTAATCCTTTGTGTATCTTGGTGTTTCTAACCATCCACTCATTTTTTTATTAACCCCCTTATTTATGTTAATACATGTATGATAATTCATACAAACGGTAGCGAAAACTCAATAAGGTTGGTCTTTTGAGCCCGCTTCAAGACAGGATGACTAATCACCCAATCTTGGGGTAAACCGACTCTTCTGCTTATCATTTTTTTTTCACTTAATTCTTATACATAGAAAATGAGATTCAATATTTTTACTGCAATTTCAAATCATCATACTATATATTAAATATAGTAATATAGTATTCATAAATTCTATTCAATAGAAGCTGTTTTATTTTACTCATATAACTATCTGATTTAGTTCTTCAATCCGAATTGCGAATAATAATAATGAAAATGAGGATATCTATTCAATTTATTCTACCCCTTTCCTATAAAGTCCTATAAAGAAAGGAGCATAGCAATAGCATCGAAAAGTTTCTGTCTCAACGAATCGCACGTAGAGATATTGATAACACACATAGAGTTAATGGTATTTCATAACTAATCGATTGAGCAGCAGCTCGTAGACCACCCAAAAAGGAATATTTATTATTTGACCCATATCCTGACATAAGAAGTCCAATGGGAGCAATACTCGAAATAGCAATCCATAAAAAAACACCGATATTGAGATCAGATAAAACAAAGTTATAGCCAAAAGGAATTACTGAATAGCTTAGTAGAATTGATATGACTGATATGGATGGTCCGATACTGAATAAACGAATATCTCCCCTAGATGGAATAAGATTCTCTTTGAAAAGTAGTTTTGTTCCATCTGCTAGAGCTTGAAGAACTCCCAAAGGACCGGCGTATTCAGGTCCAATACGCTGTTGTATCCCTGCGGATATTTCTCTTTCTAACCATACAATTGCTAGTACACTTATTGTGATTCCCAATACAAGAGTAAAAATAGGGACAAGTACCCATAGAATTCCATAGACCTCTTTTAAAGATTCCAATCTGAAAAAAGAATTGATATCTTGTACTTCTGTTGTATCAATTATCATTTCAACGATCAACTTCTCCCATAATGATATCTATGCTACCTAGTATTGTCATAATATCGGCCAATTTCATTCTTTTAACTAATTGAGGAAGAATTTGCAAATTGATAAAACCCGGTGGACGAATTTTCCATCTCCAAGGAAAACCATTCTGATCCCCTATTAGAAAAATTCCTAATTCTCCCTTGGGGGCTTCAACTCTTACATAAAGTTCTTGTTTCGGCAATTCAAAAGTCGGAGACGGTTTTTTACTAATGAATCGATATTCAAAATCATTCCATTCTGGCTCCTTTTCTCTATCAAAGCAGCGGATTTCTAAATTCTCATATGGCCCGCCGGGAATTCCTTCCAAAGCCTGTTGAATAATTTTTATGGATTCCATCATTTCACCAATTCGAACTAAATAACGAGCTAATGAATCTCCTTCTTTTTGCCATTGAACTTCCCAATCAAATTCCTCGTAACACTCATAATTATCAACTTTACGTAGATCCCATTGTATTCCGGAAGCCCGAAGCATCGGTCCTGATAAACCCCAATTTATTACTTCCTCTCCACCAACAATGCCTACTCCCTCAACCCGTTCTAAAAAAATAGGATTTCGCGTAATAAGTTTTTGATATTCAACAACCCCTGTTAAAAAATAATCGCAGAAATCCAAACATTTATCTATCCAACCATGAGGTAGATCAGCCGCTACTCCCCCGATACGAAAAAAATTATGCATCATTCTCATACCTGTCGCAGCTTCGAATAGATCATATATTAATTCTCTTTCTCTGAAAATATAGAAGAAAGGAGTTTGTGCACCAATATCTGCCATAAAAGGTCCCAGCCATAGTAGGTGAGAAGCTATACGACTCAACTCCAACATAATTACTCGGATATAGCTGGCTCTTTTAGGTACTTGAATATTTCCCAACTGTTCCGGTCCGTTTACGGTTATTGCTTCTGTGAACATAGTAGCTAAATAATCCCAACGTGTTACATAAGGCAGATATTGTATAATTGTTCGGTTTTCCGCAATTTTTTCCATCCCTCTATGTAAATAACCCAATATTGGTTCACAATCAATAACATCCTCACCATCCAGAGTAACAATAAGTCGAAGAACACCATGCATTGATGGGTGGTGAGGGCCCATATTGACTATCATGAGGTCTTTTCTTGTAGCTGGGACATTCATAGGTTTTTCCTCGATTCATTCTTCCATGAATTGCTTAAAACAAAAAAATAAGTTCATCAAAATTCAAGATCTAATAAATCGAATAATTCAAAATGACTCTTCAAATTAACGAATTTGGGACTCCCGAATATCCAACTGATTTATTAATTTTTTATAACGTATTCCATTTTTCTTTGACAAATAAGACAGTAGTCGTTGCCGTTTTCCCAGAATTTTACGTAAACCTCTTTGAGATAAATAGTCTTTTCGGTGCAATTCCAAATGTGAAGTAAGTCTTCGTATCTTATTGGTGAAATTGAATACTTGAAATTCAACCGATCCCGGGTTTTCTTCTTTTTTTTCTTGTGAAATAACCGGTATGAATGAATTTTTTACCATAAAATGAAAGCTTTCCTCTCCCCCTCCTTTTTTTATAGATATTTTTATTGATCAGTAATAGTAATGACACTAATTTTGAATTTTGTATATACAATAATCTTAATTTCCTTAAGAATTCCTGATTTTTTTTTCAAATCAAATTAATTATTATTAATCAATCCAATTCAAATAGGTATACAAAAATACTATATTTATGCATTCACAAAATCCAAAATTGTAGACTTAAAATAAAAATAAGACGATTTTGTTGATTCATTTTTTGATCTAATGGGTACATCATTGAATTAGTATCAATGCCTCAGAATAGAAGTTAACACAATGCGTGTGCGCATTTATGTGTGTATCCATTTGTCTTCGCATACCAGATATGTTACAGTAAATAGAAGAAAAAAAATGTAGATTAACGAATTTTCAATCGAGGATACATATGTATCCTTACTATACTGAAACGGCTTCCATTATTGGTATCAAACCAATAGCGATTCATACAAGCTAAATCTTCTAATCGATAATTTGGCCAAACAAATAATTTAAAATTAATTAGTTTTTTTTTATCTCTATCAAGATCTTTATTTTTAGCCAAAACTTGACAGCAATTATTGACTTTATTCTCATTGTAAAATGTTGTGTTTCTATGCACACTATTTCTATTCCTAGGATTGAAACAAATTAGAATTCTCAATTCTCTACGACGTCTAGCGGATAAAATATGTTCAGGAACAAGCAAATCATAATGATTTTTTTCTTTATTTTCTGTTATCTTTTGATCTCTTGTTCTTGTAATGGATTTATCAAAATTCTTCTTATCAACATGGCTTTTTTCTGGGTATCTTTGATTAATTTGGTGCTTACTCTTATGAATCAACGAAAGGCCTATGGTTTGATACATAATAAATTGTTCGTCGTTTTTTCTAGACAGACGAACTGGTTCGATAATCAATATTCCTTTTTTCCTCAATCCTGTAAGAGTTAAATCCTTTTGATTCTGAATCATCATAATATCTAGACTTAGTTCTCCTCTTTGAATAGAGGCTATAGCAATTTCTTTTAGATTTATCAATCTAATCAGGAGACAATATACTTTGATATTATTCATTATTCTTTGATTTAAGGAATCCATCCAGTTCAATTGAAGAACCAAATACTTTCTTAGGAAGAAATTTAGTTCTGCCTCTATCTTGTTCTTGTATTTCTTTTTCTTTATACCCTTACCCTTTTTCCTGTCCGATCCTGCATAATCTTCTTCAATATCTTTTTCTTGGTTTGAGAGAGATGATTCAAGATCTACTCGACCCGCGTATTCTGCTTTTGCTTGATTTCGAGTCTCTAACTCTAATTCAAGAGATTTTTTTTTTTTCGATGGTCTAAAAATATCTATTATTTTTTTCTTTCCAGTAATTTTTTTATTTTCACTAACATTTTTATTTACATTAAAATTGAAAAAAAGTAATTTGATTGGTATGATCCACGGGTTACTCGTATATGCATTATAAAATATCACAAATTTTGAAAAGAACCAAAATTCCAGATTCGATATGGAACGATTTAGTATTTCTACATTCATTCCCATCCAATCAAAATACTTTCTATCCAGATTTTTTTCCATATCTATAATATCATCTTCTGCTATATAATTCTTGATAGAGATATCACCCGTTATATCAAATAATTTTTGTTTACGCGTGTTGTAATTATAAGAAATCACTTGCTTTTTATTTGCTTGGAATGGTGATCTATATCCATAAATATATGAGTCCTTCTTATCTGCATAATTAATAGATTTATATGATAAAAGATCATATCCATATTTTTTTTTCATTTTTTTTTGATTTGTTAATGAGTCTACTTGTTGTTTTTTGTAAAGAATTAATCGGGTTTTTTCATATGAATCACATTTGCTTAAATCTTTATTTTGAGCCACACGACGTTCATTGATTCTATTTCTCCATTTTTGTGGTACTAATCTAGACCATCTGTTCTGAGATAAATCATATTGATAATGACCCCTTAACCAATTTGTCCATTGATTCATTACAGAATCGGGAGGGTTCTTATGTCGTAATTTGGACTGAAATATTCCTTGTACTCCAAAAAAAGAATCCTTTATTTCATTCTTAAGAAAAAAAGATCTTCCATGATATTCAAAAGCAGATCTTAACTTATACTTATATACGTTAATAACTTGGGTTTGTGATAATTTAAAAAATACATATGCCTGTGACAAAGAAGATACGTCACAAGAATTCTGTGAATTCGTATTCCTAATATTATAAATTTTTTTTATAATCGAAATAAAGTGAATTATACTTTGATTTGTTTTATCAGTTCTTTCTGCATTTGCTTCATTATTGTAAATGGATTTATTTATAATTTTTTTTGTTGATTCAAGAAAAAGTTGTACATTGATCCTAGGAATACTAATGATACATAGAAAGATATCTATGTATACACTTTCCATGAAAAATTTAAAAAAAGAATGCGATTTACGGGCTAATCGAACATTTCTTCTTTGTAATATCTGCAAAATATTTTTTTGTAATTCTAATCTTTTAGCATCATAAGTTGTTTTGTTCGAACTAATATTTATCTCGGAAGTTATAAACTCCCTTTTCTTTTCTTTTGTCATTTTTTCTATTTGCTTTATGATTGTCTTTGTTTTAGCATTCAGATTTTTTATTTTTTTTTCTGTCAATGAAAAATTTGTCCAATTAATATATTGAATTGGAATGGATGATTCGTAAATCATTGGATTATTCTTACTGATTGTTGAATCTTTTTGGCTTTCACTCAATTCATATATTTCTTTGAATCTAAATAGAAATAAAGTATTTGGGAGTTGTTTTATTTTTTCGTTTAGAAATAGAATACTTTTGAGAATATTTTTTATGATCCATTTTGCTGTTTCTTTTGAGACATTTAGAAACAATTTTGTTCTTTCATTTAAAACTTTTAGAACTAGAAAAAAAGAATTTTTCAATTTTTTCATTTTTTTTTTTAGTTCTTTAAAAATGGGATCAAAAAATGAAAGTCGATTTCGGGGAGAACCAGAAAAGGGCAATTCGACTTCCATTCCCGAAACTGTTAAAAAGCAAAAGTCCTTTTTTTGCGCTTTTTTTTTTTTCATTGGATCCTTTTCCTTTTCAGTAGATCGTAGCTTAGATCTGTGCCAAGGTTTCAGACGAAAAGGAAATAAGATCTTTATCTGAATACCGTCTGTTAGCCATTTTTTTGGAAATTCTGTTTCGGATAATTGAACGCCATTATAGGTGCATTTAATATACATTTCTCTATTCCAATCCCTTAAATCTTCTGACCATTCGGGAAATTGAAATAATAGTATACGAACAATATTTTTAGTTATTATCAATGAAGGTAATATAATATATTTTCTAAGAATCGATTGGGTTATTAATAAAAAACC